CTTTATTTTATTATGATTATTGTTTTTCTCTTTTTAATTTTACTTTCCCTAAATTTAGAAATGGACACAATAAGTAATTTCTTGTTTAGTATTCATTGTACATATTGTAGTTCGTAAAAATTGCAGAAAATCGTTAAATTTGTGCATTGGCGGGATTTTTAATATATATTATTATATATATATAGATGTGTATATAATATATAATTAATTTATATATCTAAAATCCAGGGATTTATACAAATAATAATAACTTATTTAAAGATATTCCGCCTATATATATATAAGTATTATTTGACTTAAAATTAAAAGAGTAGTAATAATTAAATAATTTATTGACATAAAGAGTTGATTTAATAGATATCAATAAATTATTTAATTTAAAATAATTTTTTTTAGATTGTAGTTCCATTTTTTTTATTCTCTTTTACCATATTTGAATTTTGATAAAGTTGAGTTTGAGACCTAAGTAGTGTAGGGCAGCATGAAAAGGGTATGTCTGGAAGAATTGATTGAGTATACGGGGAGGAAATTTCTCTTCTTGTCTTTTTTTTTAGATTGTAGTTCCATTTTTTTTATTCTCTTTTACCATATTTGAATTTTGATNNAAAGCTCTTCTTGTCTTTTTTTTTAGATTGTAGTTCCATTTTTTTTATTCTCTTTTACCATATTTGAATTTTGATAAAGTTGAGTTTGAGTTTTATTCTTGCTTTATTATTTATTTTTGTATTATTTTATATGTTAATTTTTGTATTTATTTTATTTCTGGTAAAATTGTATTTTGTGTTATGCAGTAATGAATATTATATATTTAGGATACTTTGATTTAGTTATTATTATTAATTATTGATTAAATATGTGCCAGCAATCGCGGTTATACATTGAATATGAATAAATATTTTTAGTTAGTATGGTTACTTTTTTGTTTTGTGAATACTTGCTTGTATATTAATTAGGTAAAATTGTTAATATTTGTTTATTTATTATTTAGTTATATTTTGAAGCCATGAAATTTGATGTATATAAACTAGGATTAGATACCCTATTATTATTTTATGTAAAGTGTGAAGACTGGGGTAGTATTAGATTGGTCTTGAAACTTAAAGAATTTGGCGGTATTTTAATTCTTTTTAGAGGAATCTGTTCCGTAATCGATAATCCGCGATGTACCTTACTTTTCTTATTTGTTTGTATACCGCCGTTGTTGAATATTTTTTGAGGATTACTAATTTTCTTGATTTTTGTTTGAAAATTATTTCAGGTCAAGGTGCAGCTGATGGATGTAGTGGAAATGGATTACAATATTGTTTTGATATATGGATGATTTATGGTATTATAATTTTGAAGGTGGATTTAATAGTAATTTTTTATATATTGTGAGAATGAAAAGAGCTCTGGAATATGTACATATCGCCCGTCACTCTCGTTAATTTAAAAATGAGATAAGTCGTAACAAAGTAGGTGTACTGGAAAGTGTATCTAGAATTATCAGGTTATCTATTAGATAGGGTTTTCTTTTACATGGAAAGTATTTAGTGTGCAATTCATTATAACTTGATAATTAGTGTTTTGTATTTTTTATTTATTTATTTTATTGTTTATTAAAATCATTTTATTGTCTTTGTATTTGATTATGATTTGATAAGTTTTGCTATAGTTTAATAGTACTGTAAGGGAAATATATTTAATTTTTTATAAGTTTGTTTTATTTATTTTACCTTGTGTATCAGGATTTAATTAAAATACATTATTTATTTATTTTTCTCGATTTTATAGGAGTTAAATTTATGTATTATTTATTGTTTTATAATTATATTTAATATATATTTGGTAATGAAATGTTATTCGTTTTTAATGGTATCTGGTTTTTCAAGAAATGAATTTAATTCATATATATTCTTTTATGATTTTATTTTTAATTAATGTTGTTTTAGTTTATGTGAATGTTATTTGGGATGAGCTTATTAACATATGTCTATAAATTTATTTTGTTTGTAAATGTTATGGATTTAAAGGTGATTATTGATTTGAGGATGTAAAATTTTTGTTTATTTATGTTTCTTTTTTTATTAATATTTAATTAGATTTTATATTGAATATCTTTATTTAATTTTTTATTATTTGTTATTATTTTATAATTAGTAAATTTTTATTTATGTTTTGTTACTTATCGTATATGAATTCGGCAATTATTTGTGTTCGATTGTTTATCAAAAACATTTTTTTTTGTTTTTAATTTAAAGTATAACCTGCCCACTGATGTTTTATTGAATGGCCGCGGTAATTTGACCGTGCAAAGGTAGCATAATCATTAGTCTTTTTATTGGAGACTGGAATGAATGGTTTAACGAGATACATCCTGTGTTTATGATATTTTATTTGAATTTGATTATTGAGTTAAAAGGCTTGAATTTAGTTATGGGACGAGAAGACCCTATAGAGTTTAATATTAATATTTGTTGTTTGTGTGTTGGTTGTTTATGTTGTATAATATTATTATTTGGTTGGGGTGATTGGAAGATAAATTGAACTCTTTTTATTATTTTGATATTTATTTATAGGTGTATTGATCCATTATTTATGATTATAAGACTAAATTACCTTAGGGATAACAGCGTTATTTTTTTTGAGAGTTCTTATCGACAATAAGGATTGCGACCTCGATGTTGGATTAAGGTTTAATTTTGGGTGTAGAATTTCAATTGATTGAGTCTGTTCGACTTTTAAAACCTTACATGATCTGAGTTCAAACCGGCGTGAGCCAGGTTGGTTTCTATCTATAATTGGTTGAATATTTTAGTACGAAAGGACCAATTATTCTAAATAATTTATTTTTGGTGTATAATTTTAATCACTATTTTGGCAGATAAGTGCAATAAATTTAGAATTTATTAATGTAAAGTATATTTTATAGATAGTATTGTTAAGTGAATTTTTTTTTTTGTTTATTGTTACTTTAGTTTTATTAATTTTTGTTATGGTTGGTGTTGCTTTTTTGACTTTATTGGAACGTAGGGTTTTGGGGTATATTCATATTCGTAAGGGTCCTAATAGGGTAGGCTTGATAGGAATTTTTCAGCCTTTTGGGGATGCAATTAAGTTATTTACTAGGGAGCAAATTTTTCCTTCAGTTTCTAACTATTTATCTTATTACTTTTCTCCAGTTTTTAGATTATTTTTATCTTTGTTATTGTGATTGCTTATACCTTATTTAAGTGGTTATTTTTCATTTGAATTTGGGTTTTTATATTTTTTGTGTTGTACTAGTTTAGGTGTTTATACATTAATAATTGCTGGTTGGTCTTCAAATAGAAATTATTCTTTATTAGGGGGGTTGCGTGCTGTAGCTCAAACTATTTCATATGAGGTTAGATTAGCTTTAATTTTATTATCTTTAATTTTTTTGGTTGGTAGTTATAATTTGTTAGATTTTTATTATTTTCAGGTATATTTTTGATTTATTTGGATCTATATCCCTTTAGGCATATTGTGGTTTGTTTCTTGTTTGGCTGAAACAAATCGTACTCCCTTTGATTTTGCTGAGGGTGAATCTGAGTTGGTTTCTGGGTTTAATATTGAATATAGTGGTGGGGGATTTGCTTTAATTTTTTTGGCTGAGTATTCTAGTATTTTATTTATGAGCATACTATTTTGTGTTCTTTTTTTGGGTTGTGACTTAAGTTCTTTATTATTTTTTTTGAAATTAGTTTTTGTTTCTTTTGTATTTATTTGGGTTCGGGGAACATTCCCTCGGTTTCGTTATGATAAATTGATATATTTGGCATGGAGGAGTTTTTTGTCTTTGTCATTAAATTACTTGTTGTTTTTTTTAGGGTTTAAAATTATGTTATTTTCTTTATTGGTTTAGTGAATGTATATGAGGAGGATATGAAGTTAATAGAAGATTTAAACTTCTTTTTTATGTTTTCAAAACATAATACTTTTCTTTAAGTATTTAACTAATTAATTATTTTATCTCATAGGTTGGTCATGGTTGGAAATAGTAGGTAATATATAAAATATAAGATTGTTAGAATTTGTCCAGTAATGATGTAAGGGTCTTCAACGGGGCGTGCCCCAATTCATGTTAATAGAATTACGATATTTAATATGAATCAAAATGAAATTTGATTAATTGGGTAAAATTGTGTTCTACGGAAGTTTGACTTGAATAAGGGCATAATAAATAAGATTGCAATAGAAAGTACTAAAGCGATTACTCCTCCTAACTTATTAGGAATTGACCGTAAAATTGCGTAGGCAAATAAAAAATATCATTCTGGTTGAATATGTACGGGGGTGACTAGGGGGTTAGCTGGTGTAAAATTATCTGGATCTCCTAATATATATGGTTCTTTTAGAGTTAATAATATTAGGAATATTATTATAATAATAAATCCTAAAATGTCTTTGCTAGTAAAATATGGGTGGAATGGGATTTTATCAATGTTTCTATTTAATCCTAGGGGGTTATTAGACCCTGTTTGATGTAGAAATATTAGGTGTATTATTACTATTGCAATAATAATGAAGGGAAGAAGAAAGTGGAAGGTGAAGAATCGGTTTAGAGTAGCGTTATCTACTGCGAATCCACCTCAAACTCATTGTACAAGGTCTACGCCGAGGTATGGGATAGCCGATAATAAGTTTGTAATGACAGTGGCTCCTCAAAATGATATTTGACCCCATGGTAGAACATATCCTATAAATGCTGTAGCTATTGTTAAGAATAGAATTAAAACTCCTACTGATCATGTATAGTATAGTTTGTAGGATCCATAATATATACCACGTCCAATATGTAGGTAGATACAAATAAAAAATATTGAGGCACCATTTGCGTGTAATGTTCGTAGTAGTCATCCGTAGTTTACGTCTCGACAGATGTGATTAACTCTGGAGAATGCTGCCTCAATGCTTGGACAATAATGTATTGCTAGAAACAATCCTGTAATAATTTGAATTATTAAACATAGGCCTAAGAGGGATCCAAAATTTCATCATGATGAGATGTTTGAGGGGGTAGGCAGGTCAATTAATGCATTATTAACAATTTTTAGTACTGGGTGTATTTTCCGTAATGGTTTATTTGTCATTAGTTATCTATTTTTCGTAGAGGTCCTTTGAAAATATTTGTGATTTTTACAATTGCAATTAGGGTAATAAATAAGTATGAAGCTATTATGACTGTGATTATATTGGTTGAATTATTATATAATTTTATTATATTATTTAATGTATTTGAATTAATAAATATTATGTTGTTGGTTTCTTGATTATTTATTTCGGGGTAATAATTTACTATGAGTATTATTACTAAAAGTGTAATTGAAATTGTTATAGTTATTTTTATTGATATTTGAATTATTTCATTGGATGCAATTCTGGTGACATAAATAAATAAAACCATTATTCCTCCTAGAAAGATTAATATTAAAATATATGGAAATCAAAAGGTTTGTGATAATATGCCTCTTATTATTGAGGATAGTGTGGTTTGTACTAGTAATAAAAGTCCTATTGTTATGGGGTGTCTTATTTGTGTAAATATTAGTCTTGTAATCATTATGAATATTATTGTGATTTTTGTAATATCAGGAAATAGTTTATATAAAATTTTAATTTTGGAGATTAAGGAAGAATTATTTAATTTTTTCCTGAAGTTTTAGAAGTAATCTTATACTTAGATTTGATTTACAAGACCAATATTTTTTTTAAATTACTAAAACTTTTAATGTTGAATTTGTTTTGTGTTATGTTTTTTTGTGGTATTTGGGTTTTTTGTTCAAATCGTAAGCATTTACTGATTACTTTATTGAGATTGGAATTTATTGTTTTGGTTATTTATATTGTTATACATTATTACTTGTGTTTTTTTTACTATGAATTATATTTTGTTGTTGTTTTCTTAACTTTTTCTGTTTGTGAAGGGGCTTTGGGTTTATCTATTTTGGTGTCAATAATTCGTAGTTTTGGTAATGATTACTTTTCTAATTATAATATACTACAGTGTTAAAATGTTAAAATTTATATTTTTCATGTTTTTTTTAGTTGTTATTATGTTTTTTGAGTGGATAACATGATGATTAATTTGTTCTTTACTTTTTATATTGTCTTTTGTGTTTATGATTAATTTTTCTTATTATAGAATTTGGTGTAATATTAGATATTTTTTTGGTTGTGATTATGTTTCTTTTGGGCTTATTATATTGAGTTTATGAATTTCTGTTTTGATAATTATTGCAAGCGAGTCAATCAATTTTAGTGGCTATTTTCCATGTTTTTTTTTGTTTTTGGTAGTTACCCTCTTATTATTCTTATACTGTGCCTTTGGAAGAATATCAATTTTTTCTTTTTATTTTTTTTTTGAGAGTAGATTAATTCCTACATTATTTCTTATTTTGGGTTGAGGGTATCAACCTGAGCGTCTACAAGCTGGTATTTATTTATTGTTTTATACTTTATTGGCTTCATTACCTATGTTAGTAGGTATTTTTGAATTATATATTAGTGGTGGTACGTTAAGTTATTTTTTGGTTGGTTTTGATTATTTTAATAATTTTTTTTTTTATGTTAGTATAGTGCTGGCTTTTTTGGTTAAAATACCTATATTTTTAGTACATTTATGGTTACCAAGGGCTCATGTTGAAGCACCAGTTGCTGGTTCAATAATTTTAGCTGGTATTTTATTAAAGTTGGGAGGGTACGGCTTATTGCGTTTCTTTTTGTGTTTAGTTTATGTAGGTAAAAGTTTTAATTTTGTTTGGGTATCTATTAGTTTAGTTGGTGGGTTGGTTATTAGTTTAATTTGTTTACGTCAAGTGGATTTGAAATCTTTAATTGCTTATTCTTCTGTTGCACATATAGGAATAGTTATTGGGGGTTTAATAACTATATACTATTGGGGGTTTTTTGGTTCTTATATTTTAATAATTGGTCATGGGTTATGTTCTTCTGGTTTATTTTGTTTGGCTAATATTTCTTATGAACGGCTAGGTAGTCGTAGCTTATTAATTAATAGGGGGTTAATGAATTTTATACCTAGAATATGTATATGGTGATTTTTGCTATGTTCTAGAAATATAGCTGCACCCCCTTCTTTAAATTTGTTGGGTGAAATTAGTTTATTAAATAGATTAGTTAGTTGATGTTGATTAACTATTTTTTTTCTATTTATGTTATCTTTTTTTAGAGCTGTATACACCTTATATTTATATTCTTATAGACAACATGGAATATACTATTCTGGTGTTTATAGTTGTTCTTTAGGCTATGTTCGTGAATTTTTATTATTATTTTTGCATTGATTTCCTTTAAATTTACTTGTCTTGAGGGGTAACTTTTATATTGTTAATTTTTATTAGTGTGACTTAAATAGTTTATAGAAAATTTTAATTTGTGGTGTTAAAGATGTATAGTGATACTTTAAGTTGTGATATATATATCAATTTGTTTGGTTAGTTTTGTCTTTTTATTATCCTTTAGATTATTATGTATTTTTAGAAGAGTTTTGTTTATTATAAATGAATATATTCTTTTTATTGAGTGGGAATTAATTACACTAAATTCTTCTAGAATTTTAATAACTATTTTATTGGATTGAATGTCTTTAATTTTTATGGGGTTTGTTTTATTTATTTCTTCTTTAGTTATTTTGTATAGTGAATATTATATATTTGGAGATTATAATATAAATCGTTTTATTTGATTAGTTATATTATTTGTATTATCAATAATATTTTTAATTATTAGACCTAATATGGTTAGTATTTTGTTAGGATGAGATGGATTAGGATTAATTTCTTATTGTTTAGTAATTTATTATCAGAATGTTAAATCTAGTAATGCCGGGATGTTAACTGCTTTATCAAATCGTATTGGAGATGTTTTTTTACTCTTAGTTATTGCTTGAATATTGAACTTTGGGGGGTGAAATTATATTTTTTATTTAGATTTTTATAAATTTGATTTTGATATGGTTTTTATTAGATTTATGGTTGTTATAGCGTCTTTAACTAAAAGTGCACAAATTCCTTTTTCTTCGTGATTGCCTGCTGCTATAGCAGCCCCTACTCCTGTATCTGCTTTAGTTCATTCTTCTACTTTAGTTACTGCTGGGGTTTATTTATTAATTCGTTTTAGTGTATCTTTTAATAGTCAAATTTGTTCCTTGTTATTGTTTATTTCTGGAATAACTATATTTATATCTGGATTAGGGGCTAATTTTGAATATGATTTGAAAAAAATTATTGCCTTATCTACTCTGAGTCAGTTGGGCCTAATAATGAGAGTTTTAGCTTTAGGTTACCCTGGTTTAGCATTTTTTCATTTGTTAATGCATGCTTTATTTAAGGCATTACTGTTTATATGTGCTGGGGTTTTTATTCATTGCATGAAAAATTCTCAGGATATTCGTTTTATGGGGAGACTGTCTTTTCAGATACCATATATTTCATCGTGTATAATGATTTCTAATTTTTCTTTATGTGGCATACCATTCCTGGCGGGATTTTATTCAAGGGATTTAATGTTGGAAATGGTATCTATGAATTATTTAAATATATTTGGTTATATATTGTTTTATTTATCTACAGGTCTTACTGTATGTTACTCATTACGTCTATTTTATTATGTAATGTGTGGTGAATTTAATTTAGGCTCTTTTTATTATATAAGTGAAAATAATAATTTTATTATTATTAGTACATTGGGTCTACTAATGGTTGTTATTTTTGGGGGGTCTATATTTAGATGGATTTTGTTTATTACTCCTGAATTAATTATTTTACCATTAAGATTGAAATTAATGGTAATTTTTGTTAGATTAGTTGGTGGTTTTATTGGATTTGAAGTATCTAAGTTGAGTATCGGTACAAAGTTATTTTCTATAAAGTTAATATTTATTGTTAGTTTTTCTGGGTCAATATGATTTATACCTTATATCTTTACTTATGGTATTTCTTATTATCCGTTATTTTGGGGTTTAAAATCTTATAAGGTTTTTGATTCTGGTTGGAATGAATATTTTGGGGGCCAAGGTTTATTTTATATTTTTATATTTATTAGTAAGATCAATCAAATATGACAATTTAATAATTTAAAGGTATTTATGATATTATTTTCCATATTATTTATTTTAGTTTTTATTTTGATATTTTACTTGAATAGCTTATGTAGAGCGTAACATTGAAGATGTTAAGGAGATTTGTTAATTTTTGAGTAATTTATGAAAGTTTCTTTATTTTTACGGTGAAAGTGTAATGTTTTATTTAAACTACATAAATAGAAATATAAACGGAGTTTAACCGTTATAGTGATGAAGTTAGCAGCTTTCACTTTCCTTAATATTTCCTTAACTGGAATTATTTATTCAATTTTATTATTAACAATAATATACCTCTATTTTGGTTTCAGTTAAAAAATATGGATAGGTTTATTATCTAACGATTAGGTCGAAACTAATTGCAATTTATTGCTTCATATTTAAGATAAGTTGAAGTATTATTCAACACTTTTTGAATGCAACCCAAATGTTATAATTAACTATTATCCTATGTTGCTCATTGTAGAGACCCCTGATTTCATTCATGATATAGTCCTATGAGGAGGATAGTTAAAAATAAGATTCTTGTTATTATTCAGAGTTTTAAATTTGAATACTTTATAATAATCGTTATTGGTAAGAGTAATGCAATTTCTACATCGAAAATTAAAAAAATTACTGCAATTAGGAAGAATCGAAGAGAAAATGGAATGCGTGCAGAACTTTTGGGGTCAAAGCCGCATTCAAATGGTGATGATTTTTCTCGATCTTCAATTGATTTCTTTGACAATATTGTTGCAATTGTTATAATAATTACTCTAATTAATATGACAGTTGTTACTATAATTGATATTAATATAATTACTTACTTTGTTTTACAAACTTACTGATTGGAAGTCAGTTATACTTAATATATTAAGTAAATTAGCTACCTCATCAATAAATTGAGATATAAAGGAATAATCAAACTACATCTACGAAATGTCAATATCATGCTGCTGCTTCAAATCCGAAGTGGTGATTGGAAGAAAAATGTAGATATATATGACGTAAAAGACATATTAGTAGAAATGTTGAACCAATAATTACATGAATTCCATGAAATCCAGTGGCCATAAAGAATCTTGAGCCATAAATTGAGTCTGCAATAGTAAATGTGGCTTCAATATATTCATAGCCTTGTAAAATGGTAAAATAAATGCCTAGTATAACGGTGAAGAATAAGCCTTGTAAAGTTTGATTATAATTATTTTCTAATAATCTGTGGTGGGATCATGTGATAGTTACTCCTGATGATAATAGAATTGCAGTATTTAGTAGAGGAATTTGGATGGGGTTAAATGGTAAAATTCCAGTAGGGGGTCATGTTGATCCAATATCAATTGTTGGGGATAAACTTCTATGAAAGAATGCTCAAAAAAAAGAGATGAAAAAGAATACTTCGGAGATAATGAAAAGGATTATACCTCATCGTAATCCTTTTGTTACTATTTTTGTGTGTAGCCCTTGATATGTTCCTTCTCGAACAATGTCCCGTCATCATTGAATTATTGTTAATAATATAATGATGAATCCTAGAATTAATAATGTTTTATCGTATTGGTGGAATCATTTAATTAGTCCTATTATTGTTGTTAGAGCTCCTAATGCTCCGGTAAGAGGTCAAGGTCTTTGATTTACTAAATGGAATGGATGATTTGCATGATTTGTCATTAATTAATTTCTCTAGAATATAAAGTTCTTAATACTGCAAAAACGTATGATTGAATAATAGAAACTGCTGACTCTAGGGTTAATAATATGATTTGTGTAATAATAAGTACTGATAATAATGATAAGTTTATTGTTGGGCCTGTGTTTCCCAATAAAGTTAATAGTAAATGTCCTGCAATTATATTAGCTGCTAATCGGATTGCAAGGGTTCCTGGACGGATTAAGTTACTAATTGTTTCAATACATACTATAAATGGTATGAGGATTGGAGGGGTTCCTTGTGGGACTAAATGAGCAAATATATGGTTTGTATTATTTATTCATCCGAATACTATAAATCTTAATCATAATGGAAAAGATAAAGATAATGTAAGAATTAAATGGCTAGTTCTTGTAAAGATATAAGGAAATAGCCCTATAAAGTTGTTAAATAGAATTATTGAAAAAAGTGAAATGAAAATTATTGTTCTTCCTTTATTAATATGCTTGAACCCAATCAAAATTTTGAATTCTTTATGTAAAGTTATTAGAATTTTATTTCATATTATTATATATCGTGACGGAATAAATCATATTCTAGTTGGGATTATGATGATCCCTAGAAAGGTTCTTAATCAGTTTAATGATAAATTATTAATAGTTGATGAGGGGTCAAACACTGAGAATAGATTAGTTATCATTTTCAGTTTAATGACATTAATTTTATTTTGTTTTTTTTTGAAGTATTAATTATTAAAATATTGTTGTAATAATTAATAAAGTTGAATATTATAAAGATAATTAGGAAGAGGATATAAAGGGTTAATCAATTTATAGGTATTATTTGTGGAATAAAGAAATATCTATTGATAATTTTAGTTTGACATACTAATGTTATTGTTTAACTAATTTCTTACTAGAAGTAATTGCTAATTTACTATTATATGGTTTAAGAGACCAATACTTGCTTTCAGTCATCTAGTAATTATTTTAATCTATTTTAGAAATTCAATTAATAAAAGTTTTAGTAGGAACTCTTTCAATAACAATAGGCATGAAACTATGGTTTGCACCACAAATTTCTGAACACTGCCCATAAAAGACCCCTGGCCGGTTAATTAGGAATCTTGACTGGTTTAGTCGGCCAGGGGTAGCGTCTGCTTTTACTCCTAGGCTTGGAACTGTTCATGAATGAAGAACATCAGTGGCAGTAATAATAATTCGAATAAATACATTTATTGGAAGTGTTGTTCGATTATCTACGTCTAATAGACGAAATGAATTGTTATTTATTTCATCAATTGGGATTATATATGAATCGAATTCTATTTTAATAAAATCTGAATATTCATAACTTCAATATCATTGGTGACCAATGGTTTTAATAGTTATGACCGGGTTATTAATTTCATCTATTAAGTATAATAATCGTAAGGATGGGATTGCAATGAAAATTAAAATAATTGCGGGCGTGATTGTTCATAGTACTTCAATTATTTGACCTTCTAATAAATACCGATTAATTAATTTATTTTTAATTAGTATCATTATTATATATGAAACTACAGTTAGGATTATAATAATAATTATTATAGTGTGATCATGAAAATAAATTAGTTGTTCTATAATTGGTGATGCTCTATCTTGCAATCTTACATTAGATCATGTTGTCATTATTCTAAAAAAAGTTATTTAACTTTATATATGGAGCTTAAATCCATTACACTTATCTGCCATAATAGAAATTAGTTACAATAGTTGGTAATTCTGAATAGCTGTGTTCTATCGGTGGTGTATTTTGTAATCATTCAATAGAATTATTAGTTTGGGTTGAAAATAAAATGGTTCGACTGGTTGATATACTTTCTCATATAATGAAGATAAATATTAACACTCCTACAAATGAAATTATTGACCCAATTGATGATATTACATTTCAGGCTGTGTAGGCATCAGGATAGTCTGAATATCGTCGTGGTATTCCAGCTAGTCCTAAAAAATGCTGTGGAAAAAATGTAAGGTTTACTCCTGTAAATATAATTATGAATTGTATTTTTAATCATTTGGGGTTTATTGATAACCCTGTGAATAATGGGTATCATTGAATAAACCCGGCTATAATTGCAAATACTGCTCCTATTGATAATACATAGTGAAAATGGGCAACTACATAATATGTATCGTGTAAAATAATGTCAATAGATGAATTTGCTAGTATAACTCCTGTCAGGCCCCCTACCGTAAATAAAAATACAAATCCTAATGATCATAGACATGGGGGGCTATAGGATAATTGTGAACTATAAATTGTTGCTAATCATCTAAAGATTTTAATTCCTGTCGGTACAGCAATAATTATTGTTGCTGAAGTAAAGTAGGCTCGGGTATCTACATCTATGCCTACTGTAAACATATGATGAGCTCATACAACAAACCCTAATAAGCCAATAGCTAGTATTGCAAAAATTATACCTAAATTACCAAAAGCTTCTTTTTTTCCTCTTTCATGACAAATAATATGGGAAATTATCCCAAATCCTGGTAGAATTAAAATATAAACTTCTGGATGTCCAAAAAATCAAAAGAGATGTTGATATAAGATAGGATCTCCCCCACCAGCAGGGTCAAAGAATGATGTATTTAAATTTCGATCTGTTAATAGTATTGTAATTGCTCCTGCTAGTACGGGTAGTGATAAAAGTAATAATAGAGCTGTAATACCTACAGCTCAAACAAATAAAGGAATTTGTTCAGATTTTATGAATGTGGGCTTTATATTAATTCTTGTCGAAATAAAATTTACTGCTCCTAAGATAGATGATACACCTGCAAGGTGTAAGGAAAAAATTGCCAAATCAACTGATGCTCCTGCATGGGCGATACCACTTGCGAGAGGTGGGTAAACTGTTCAACCGGTACCTGCTCCGTTTTCTACCATTCTGCTGGCTAGTAATAACGTTAGAGATGGGGGGAGAAGTCAAAATCTTATGTTATTTATTCGTGGGAATGCTATATCTGGTGCTCCTAGTATTAAGGGTACTAATCAATTACCAAACCCCCCAATTAGAATTGGTATAACTATGAAGAAGATTATAATAAAAGCATGAGCTGTAACAATGACATTATAAATTTGATCATCTCCAATTAAGGATCCTGGTTGATTTAATTCAGCTCGAATTAATATTCTGAGGGATGTTCCTACCATTCCTGATCAGGCACCAAAAATAAAATATATTGTTCCGATATCTTTATGATTGGTTGAATATAATCATCGTATCAAATATAATTAGTAGAGTGGCTGAGGTATAAGGTGATAAATTGTAAATTTATTTAGGAACTAAATTGAGTTCCTCTACTAATGAGTCTTATATTCAATACAATGATTATAGAATGCAATTCTATCGGAGTGAAGAAGGATAAAGTAATTCACTAAGACTTAAAGATTTTAATATATCTTTATTTATAGCTTTGAAGGATACAAGTTTATTTAACTTAAAGTCTTGAAGAGCTATAAATATAAACTTGTTAAGATAGACATAATAATTAAGCCAATAAGTGATACAAAAATTAGTATTGAATTTATTCATTTTCTTCTATTGTAGAAATTGATGTTTCATGCAATTTTTATATGTAAGATAAGGAATGCTGAATAAGTAATTCGTAGATAGTAAAATAATGTGATTAGTGAAAAAACTACTATTATTGTTACAATAATAATTAAGTTATTATCAATTATGTATTGAATAACAACTCATTTGGGGAAAAATCCTAGGAATGGAGGAAGACCTCCTAAGGAAAGTAAAGTAATAAATATAATAAATTTGAATATTGGGTTATATGTTAGGTTGAATGTTTGATTAATAAATGAGATTTTATTAATATTGGCAATTGAAATAATTGTAGCTGTTATAATAGTATACACTAAGAAATAGATGATTCATAGATTGTTTCTAACTAATAATGATGCTAGTAGTCACCCTAAATGGTTAATTGAGGAATATGTTAATATTTTTCGTAATGAGATTTGATTAATCCCTCCTAGGGACCCTACAAAAATAGATATTAATACAATTACTATTAATTGTATTTTTGGAACAATAATATTTGATATTAGAATTATTGGGGCAATTTTTTGTAAAGTTATTAGGATAAGACAATTTGTTCATCTTATTCCTTCTATCACTCTTGGGAATCATCAATGGAAGGGGGCAGCTCCTCTTTTTAATAATAACGGAATTATTATTAAATCATTGTGATTCATAAATTTACTAATTAATTGATATTTTTCTATTATTGTTAATATTATAATAATAAACAATAATATGGATGATGCTAAGGCCTGAACTAAAAAATATTTTATTGACGCTTCTGTATTGTAAATATTTTCGTTATTTGTTATAATTGGAATAAAAGACAATAAATTAATTTCTAGCCCTATTCAAGCACCTACCCATGAGTTTGATGAGATTGCTAGTAGGGTTCCCCCCACTAATGTTATATAAAATATAACTTTGGTTGAATTGTTGAGCATAAGAGAAGAGAGGATTTCCTCTATATATGGGGTATGAACCCATTAGCTTAATTAGCTTACTTTTCTTCAGTGAATTATTTATGTTGAATTACATTTTGGTGTATGATGCACATGAATTTTTGATATTTTAGGGGATAGTTTAATTCTATTAAATGTAATTTTTGTTTGTAAGGGGCTTAATGTAGGTAATATTAATATATTTACATTGTTTACCTTATCATGGTAATCCTTTTTCTTCAGGCACAACATT